GAAACTCTTTGACCCCCGAATTTTGAGTATCCTACTTTCACGCGATTCACGGGGTTCAACAAGCAATCGATATTTCACGATCAAAGGTGTAGTACTGCTTGCAGTAGCGGTCCTTATATATCGTATTAACAATCGAAATATGGTCGAAAGAAAAAATCTCTATTTGATGGGGCTTCTTCCTATACCTATGAATTCCATTGGACCCAGAAATGATACATTGGAAGAATCTTTTGGGTCTTCCAATATCAATAGGTTGATTGTTTCGCTCCTGTATCTTCCAAAAGGAAAAAAGATCTCTGAGAGTTGTTTCATGGATCCGAAAGAGAGTACTTGGGTTCTCCCAATAACTAAAAAGTGTATCATGCCTGAATCTAACTGGGGTTCGCGGTGGTGGAGGAACCGGATCGGAAAAAAGAGGGATTATAGTTGTAAGATATCTAATGAAACCGTAGCTGGAATTGAGATCTCATTCAAAGAGAAAGATATCAAATATCTGGAGTCTCCTTTTGTATCCTATATGGATGATCCGATCCGCAAGGACCATGATTGGGAATTGTTTGATCGTCTTTCTCCGAGGAAGAAGCGAAACATAATTAACTGGAATTCGGGACAGCTATTCGAAATCTTAGTGAAACACTGGATTTGTTATCTCATGTCTGCTTTTCGTGAAAAAAGACCAATTGAAGCGGAGGGTTTCTTCAAACAACAAGGAGCTGGGTCAACTATTCAATCAAATGATATTGAGCATGTTTCCCATCTCCTCTCGAGAAACAAGTGGGGTATTTCTTTGCAAAATTGTGCTCAATTTCATATGTGGCAATTCCGCCAAGATCTCTTCGTTAGTTGGGGGAAGAATCCGCACGAATCGGATTTTTTGAGGAACGTATCGAGAGAGAATTGTATTTGGTTAGACAATGTGTGGTTGGTAAACAAGGCTCGGTTTTTTAGCAAGGTACGGAATGTATCGTCAAATATGCAATATGATTCCACAAGATCTATTTTCGTTCAAGTAACGGATTCTAGCCAATTGAAAGGATCTTCTGATCAATCCAGAGATCATTTTGATTCCATTAGTAATGAGGATTCGGAATATCACACATTGATCCATCAAAGAGAGATTCAACAACTAAAAGAAAGATCGATTCTTTGGGATCCTTCCTTTCTTCAAACGGAACGAACAGAGATAGAATCAGACCGATTCCCGAAATGCCTTTCTGGGGATTCCTCAATGTCCCGGCTATTCACGGAACGTGAGACGCAGATGATTAATCATCTGCTTCCGGAAGAAATCGAAGAATTTCTTGGGAATCCTACAAGATCAATTCGTTCTTTTTTCTCTGACAGATGGTCAGAACTTCATCTGGGTTCGAATCCTACTGAGGGGTCCACTAGAGATCAGAAATGGTTGAAGAAACAACAAGATTTTTCTTTTGTCCCTTCCAGGAGATCGGAAAATAAAGAAATGGTTGATATATTCAAGATAATTACGTATTTACAAAATACCGTCTCAATTCATCCTATTTCATCAGATCCGGGATGTGATATGGTTCCGAAGGATGAACCGGATATGGACAGTTCCAATAAGATTTCATTCTTGAACCAAAATTCATTTTTTGATTTATTTCATCTATTCCATGACCAGAACAGGGGAGGATACACGTTGCACCACGATTTTGAATCAGAAGAGAGATTTCAAGAAATGGCAGATCTATTAACTCTATCAATAACCGAGCCGGATCTGGTGTATCATAAGGGATTTGCCTTTTCTATTGATTCCTACAGATTGGATTTCTTGAATGAGGTATTCAACTCCAGGGATGAATCGAAAAAGAAATCTTTATTGGTTCTACCTCCTATTTTTTATGAAGAGAATGAATCTTTTTATCGGAGGATCAGAAAAAAATGGGTCCGGATCTCCTGCGGGAATGCTTTGGAAGATCCAAAACCAAAAATAGTGGTATTTGCTAGCAACAACATAATGAAGGCAGTCAATCAATATAGATTGATCCAAAATCTGATTCAAATCCAATATAGCACCCGTGGGTACATAAGAAATGTATCGAATCAATTCTTTTTAATGAATAGATCCGATCGCAACTTCGAATATGGAATTCAAAGGGATCAAATAGGAAATGATACTCTGAATCATAGAACTATAATGAAATATACAATCAACCAACATTTATCGAATTTGAAAAAGAGTCAGAAGAAATGGTTCGATCCTCTTATTTCTCGAACCGAGAGATCCATGAATCGGGATCCTGATGCATATAGATACAAATGGTCCAAGGGGAGCAAGAATTTCCAGGAACGTTTGGAACATTTCGTTTCTGAGCAGAAGAGCCGTTTTCAAGTAGTGTTCGATCAATTATGTATTAATCAATATTCGATTGATTGGTCCGAGGTTATCGACAAACAAGATTTTTCTAAGTCACTTCGTTTCTTTTTGTCCAAGTCGCTTCTCTTTTTGTCCAAGTCACTTCCTTTTTTCTTTGTGAGT